AATGAATTGCCTGACTAAAGGATTACCTTGATAGGGTAAATAAAATAATGCAAAATTATATTCATTATATTTAATAGAATTAAACTATTCCTTAAAGTATCAAAAACTTTCGTGCGTCATACACTAAAATATATACATAATTTATTTTTTTTTAAAAAAATTTCTAAACAGGTAAGCTAATTAAGCTACTGGGTTCATACCCCATTTATAAAGGTTATAGTCCTTTCCTTTTTAATTTTTAATAATTCAACAAAAATTCTATTTTTAACCACACTAATTAGAAGAACTTTAATTGCTGTTTCTTCATCCTCTTGATTAAGAGCTTGAATAGGTCTAGAAATTAATTTACTGTCATTTATCCCCTTAATGAATAGTAACAAAAATTTAATATCTACAGAAACAGCCCTAAAATATTTTCTAACACAAGCAATTGCATCGTCAATTTTTTTAGTAGCGGTTATTCTTAGTATATTAAAATCTAGATTATTCCCACAAACCATTATTAATTATAATAGATTAATTATTATTGCACTTATAATTAAAAGAGGAACAGCCCCTTTCCACTTTTGATTTCCTAGTGTAATAGACGGTTTATCATGAATTAATAGAATTATTTTAATAACCTGACAAAAAATTGCCCCTATAATCTTAATATCTTATATTTTTTCTTTTAATTTTATATATTTCTTCATTATTACATCCTCTCTAGTTGGAGCAATTGGAGGATTAAACCAATCATCAATCCGTAAACTAATAGCATTTTCTTCAATTAATCATATTGGCTGAATATTAGCAGCTATAGCTGAATCTAATAAATTATGATTAACATATTTCTTATTTTATGCATTCCTCTCTACAACAGTAATTTTAATCTTTAATTACTATAAAATTTTTCACTTAAACCAAATATATTCTTTATTCAATTCTTCATCTATTTTAAAATTTACACTCTGTTTAAATCTACTTTCAATAGGAGGATTACCCCCCTTCTTAGGATTTTTTCCCAAATGAATTGTAATTCAACAGTTAACCTCAATTAATCAAATAATATTAATTTTTGTACTACTTTTAACATCATTAGTTACCTTATTTTTTTATTTACGATTATGTTATCCTGCATTTTTAATTGGCAATACTGAACATAATTGAATATCAATTGAACAATTTAATTCATCATTCAACTTTATAACAATTTGTTCATTTATTTCTATTGTAGGCCTACCTACTATTTCCGCCCTATATTTTATGCTTTAAGGCTTTAAGTTAATTAAACTAATAGCCTTCAAAGCTATAAATATAAGTAAAACCCTTTTAAGCCTTAGTACAAGTATACTCCTTTAGAATTGCAGTCTAATGTCATTATTGACTATAAAGCCTGATTAAAAAGGACTACCTTATAAATAGATTTACAATCTATCGCCTATACTTCAGCCATTTAATCGCAACAATGGTTATTTTCAACGAATCATAAAGATATTGGAACTCTATATTTCATTTTTGGGGCATGAGCGGGAATAGTAGGTACATCCCTTAGTATACTTGTACGGGCTGAATTAGGGCACCCAGGAGCATTAATTGGCGACGATCAAATCTATAATGTAATCGTCACAGCACATGCTTTTGTTATAATTTTCTTCATAGTTATACCAATTATAATCGGAGGATTTGGTAATTGATTAGTTCCTTTAATATTAGGAGCTCCTGACATAGCCTTCCCCCGAATAAATAATATAAGATTCTGAATATTGCCACCTTCATTAACACTTCTTCTTGCCTCTTCTATAGTAGATGCTGGAGCAGGTACAGGTTGAACTGTTTATCCACCGTTAGCCTCAGGAATTGCTCATGCAGGTGCATCTGTTGATTTAGCAATTTTTTCTCTTCATCTAGCAGGAATTTCATCTATTTTAGGAGCAGTAAATTTTATTACAACTGTAATTAATATACGATCCACAGGAATTACATTCGATCGTATACCTTTATTTGTTTGATCTGTAGTAATTACCGCTGTTCTTCTCCTTTTATCTTTACCTGTACTGGCTGGAGCTATTACTATATTATTAACTGACCGAAACTTAAATACTTCATTCTTCGACCCAGCAGGAGGTGGAGACCCTATTCTATACCAACATTTATTTTGATTTTTTGGTCACCCAGAAGTTTACATTTTAATTTTACCGGGATTCGGAATAATTTCTCATATTATTAGTCAAGAATGTGGTAAAAAGGAAACTTTTGGTTCACTAGGGATAATTTATGCTATACTAGCAATTGGACTTCTTGGATTTATTGTATGGGCTCATCATATATTTACTGTAGGTATAGACGTTGATACTCGTGCTTATTTTACATCAGCTACTATAATTATTGCTGTACCTACTGGAATTAAAATTTTCAGATGACTTGCCACTCTTCACGGAACTCAAATAACCTATTCCCCAGCAATTATTTGAGCTCTTGGATTTGTCTTTCTATTTACAGTAGGAGGATTAACCGGAGTTGTTTTAGCTAATTCATCTGTTGACATTATTCTACATGATACATATTATGTTGTTGCACACTTCCATTATGTACTCTCTATAGGAGCAGTATTTGCAATTATGGCAGGATTTGTACACTGATATCCTCTTCTTACAGGACTTACTATAAATCCTAAAATACTAAAAAGTCAATTTGTTATTATATTTATTGGAGTAAATTTAACATTTTTTCCTCAACACTTTTTAGGATTAGCAGGAATACCACGACGATACTCTGATTATCCTGACGCTTATACTGCCTGAAACATTGTATCAACAATTGGTTCAACAATTTCGTTACTTTCCATTTTATTTTTTTTATACATTATTTGAGAAAGTATAGTAAGTCAACGAACAGTTATTTACCCCATTCAATTAGCCTCTTCTATTGAATGATATCAAAATACTCCCCCAGCTGAACATAGTTATTCTGAATTACCTTTATTAACTAACTAATCTAATATGGCAGATTAGTGCAATGGATTTAAGCTCCGTATATAAAGTTTACCCTTTTGTTAGAATTAATGCCAACATGAGCAAATCTAGGGTTACAAGACAGAGCCTCTCCTCTTATAGAACAACTTACTTTCTTCCATGATCATGCAATATTAATTTTAATCATGATTACTGTACTAGTAGGATATTTAATATTTATACTATTCTTTAATAATTATACTAATCGGTTTCTTCTTCATGGACAAACTATTGAACTAATTTGAACAATTCTCCCAGCAATTATCTTATTATTCATTGCCCTTCCCTCTCTTCGTCTTCTTTATCTTCTTGACGAAATTAATGAACCAGTATTAACCCTAAAATCAATTGGTCATCAATGATATTGAAGTTATGAATATTCTGACTTTTTAGATATCGAATTTGACTCTTATATAATCCCAACTAACGAATTATCTACAGATGGGTTCCGACTTCTTGACGTTGATAATCGAATTGTCCTCCCAATAAATTCTCAAATTCGAATTCTAGTTACAGCAGCTGATGTAATTCATTCATGAACAGTTCCCGCATTAGGTGTAAAAGTAGACGGAACCCCTGGACGTCTTAATCAAACTAGTTTTATAATTAATCGCCCAGGTTTATTCTTTGGCCAATGTTCAGAAATCTGTGGAGCTAACCATAGTTTCATACCTATTGTAATTGAAAGTGTTCCTACAAACTATTTCATTAAATGAATTTCCTCATTAAATTAATCATTAGATGACTGAAAGCAAGTAATGGTCTCTTAAACCACAATATAGTAAATTAGCAATTACTTCTAATGAAAAAAAAATTAGTTAAAATATAACATTAGCTTGTCAAGCTAAAATTATTAATCCTTTAATATTTTTTGTTGCCTCAAATAGCCCCTATTAGATGAACTCTTTTATTTATTATCTTCTCAATTACCTTTATTCTATTTAATGTATTAAATTATTTTAATTTTTTTAATAAAATACCCCAACCTCCTCAATCAACTCAAACTTCAACTAATTCAATAAACTGAAAATGATAACAAATCTATTCTCTGTATTTGATCCCTCATCTAGAATTTTTAACTTATCACTAAATTGAATAAGAACCTTCATTGGATTACTTATGATCCCCTCTATATACTGAATTATGCCTTCCCGTTATAATATTATTTGAAATAACATTTTATTAACCCTCCACAAAGAATTTAAAACCCTCTTAAAGGACTCTCCCCATAATGGAAGTACGTTTATTTTTATTTCATTATTTTCAATAATTATATTTAATAATTTCTTAGGATTATTCCCGTACATTTTTACAAGTACTAGTCATTTAACTTTAACATTAGCACTTGCATTACCTCTATGAATTAGTTTTATATTATATGGATGAATTAATAACACACAGCATATATTTGCCCATTTAGTACCACAAGGAACTCCAGCTGTTCTTATACCTTTTATAGTATGTATTGAAACTATTAGAAATATAATCCGTCCAGGAACCCTAGCTGTCCGATTAGCCGCTAATATAATTGCTGGTCATCTATTATTAACATTATTGGGCAATACTGGCCCCTCACTTTCTATAATTATAGTAAGCCTTCTATTAATTGGACAAATTGCCCTTCTTGTATTAGAATCCGCTGTTGCAATTATTCAATCTTACGTTTTTGCAGTTCTAAGAACTCTTTATTCTAGAGAAGTCTAATGTCAGCACACGCAAATCACCCATTCCACTTAGTAGATTATAGACCTTGACCTCTGACCGGCGCTATTGGAGCTATAACTACTGTATCAGGATTAGTTAAATGATTCCACCAATATGACATCTCATTATTTTTAATGGGTAATATCATTACAATTCTTACTATATATCAATGATGACGTGATATTTCCCGAGAAGGAACATTCCAAGGGTTACATACATATCCCGTCACAATTGGACTACGATGAGGAATAATTCTTTTTATTGTATCTGAAGTATTCTTTTTTATTTCTTTCTTCTGAGCATTCTTCCATAGTAGACTTTCTCCTACTGTAGAATTAGGAATAACTTGACCCCCTATTGGAATTATCCCATTTAATCCGTTCCAAATTCCCCTATTAAATACAGCTATTCTTCTCGCCTCAGGTGTAACTGTTACTTGAGCTCATCACAGATTAATAGAAAGTAACCATTCACAAACTACTCAAGGATTATTTTTTACAGTCCTTCTAGGTATTTATTTTACTATTCTCCAAGCCTACGAATATATTGAAGCCCCATTCACCATCGCTGATGCAGTTTATGGGTCAACATTCTTTATAGCAACAGGATTTCACGGTATTCATGTTCTAATTGGAACTACGTTCCTTTTAGTATGTTTACTACGACATTTAAATCACCACTTCTCTAAAAATCATCATTTCGGATTTGAAGCAGCAGCTTGATATTGACACTTTGTTGATATTGTATGATTATTTTTATATGTTTCAATCTACTGATGAGGTGGATAATTATTATTTATATAGTATAGTAGTATATTTGACTTCCAATCATAAGGCCTAAATAATTTTAGTATAAATAATTCTTTCTTTATTTATAATTATATCTATTGTTCTGATTATTACTGTTATTTTAATAGTCTTAGCCTCTATTCTATCAAAAAAAACATTTGTAGACCGTGAAAAGTCTTCACCCTTCGAATGTGGATTTGACCCTAAAAGATCATCCCGCTTACCTTTTTCCCTTCGATTCTTCCTTATTGCAATTATCTTTCTAATTTTTGATGTAGAAATTGCTCTTATCCTTCCTGTAATTCCCATTATTTATACATCTAATTTAACTATTTGAACCTATAGTATTATTTTATTTATTTTCATTCTTCTTGCCGGACTTTATCATGAATGAAATCAAGGAGCCCTTGAATGATCTACATAGGGTCGTAGTTAAATATAACATTTGATTTGCACTCAAAAAGTACTAAATAATTAGTCTTCCTTAAATATGAATATGAAGCGATTTATTGCAATTAGTTTCGACCTAATCTTAGATAATTACTATCCTTATTCTAAGTTAATTGAAGCCAAAATAGAGGCATATCATTGTTAATGATACTAGTGAAAAGTTTAATTCCAATTAAGGAAATATGAAGATCAAGAAAAAGCTGCTAACTTTCTTCTTTAATGGTTAAATTCCATTAATGTTTCTATTTATATAGTTTAAATAAAACTTTACATTTTCATTGTAAGAATAAAAATATTTTTTTTTTATAAATTACTAAAATCTGTTAGTTAATATTATCCAAGGGTTAATAAACCTCCCTAACAGCTTCAATGTCATGCTCTTATTATAAGCTACTTAAATAAATTAAATTATTCCTCAAAAAATAAAAATAATTATTCATAACACAAAAGTAATTAAATAAAGTTTTAAACTATTATTTTGGAATAATTGATAATACTTAGAATATTTAGTTAACAAATAATAAATCATTTGACTACCAAAATATTCTCTTCAACCCTGATCTAACCCCTTATATGAAACCTTACCAATATTTAATGGATAATAAATAACCCCGTATGTTGAAATATAAGGTATAAATCATATTGAACCTAAAAATATTGAAAAACTATAAAATCTTAAAGATTTATTAACAAAATAGAGAGAAACATTTGAAATTAAATAACCTAAAATACCCCCCATAATACAAACAAACAATGTAAGCAACTTTAATGAAAATGGTAATACTACTACTCCCGGAACTGAAAAAATTAATCAATTTAATATTCTACCACCTAAAACTCTCATTAATATTAAACTTAATATACCCCGTAACATTACTCAACCCTCATCTGATAAATAATGTATAGAACTACAATTTAATTCTCCTGTTAATCTATAATAAACTAAACGAAATGAATATCTCACAGTAAGCCCTGTAGAAAAAAAAAACAAAAAAAAAATAAAAAAATTCACATAAGATATACTTACTATTTCTAGAATTATGTCTTTGGAATAAAACCCAGCTAAAAATGGTATTCCACATAAAGCTAAATTAGCTACTCTTAAACAACTCACTGTTAAAGGTATATGCATTACCAAATTACCCATAAATCGAATATCTTGAGTATTTGATATATTGTGAATAATAGCCCCCGCACATATAAACAATAATGCCTTGAATAATGCATGAGTTAAAAGATGAAAAAAAGCTAACTTAGGAAATCCTATAGATAAAATTCTTATTATTAATCCTAACTGTCTTAAAGTTGATAGAGCAATAATCTTTTTTAAGTCAAATTCAAAATTAGCCCCTAATCCAGATATAAACATAGTTAAACATGCTAGTAAAAGTAAAATTGTTGCAGTCATAGTCCCGTCAATTAGAATATTAAACCGAATTAATAAATAAATTCCTGCAGTTACTAAAGTTGAAGAATGAACTAATGCTGAAACAGGTGTAGGAGCTGCTATAGCAGCCGGTAATCACGAAGAAAAAGGAATTTGGGCTCTCTTAGTTATAGCAGCTAAAACTACTAAAGTCCCAATAATTATTATTTCATAATCTATCTTTATTAATTCCAAGTAAAAAATATAATTTCAACTCCCATAATTTAATATTCAAGCAATTGCTAATAATAAGGCCACATCTCCAATTCGATTAGAAAGAGCTGTTAATATCCCAGCTCTGTAAGATTTTACGTTTTGAAAATAAATTACTAAACAATAAGAAACTAATCCTAACCCATCCCACCCTAATAAAATTCTAATTAAATTTGGTCTAATGATTAATAACATTATAGATAAAACAAATATTAAAACCAATATAATAAAACGATTAATATTATAATCTTCCGCCATATATTCTTTTCTATAGTAAATTACTATAGAAGAAATTAATAAAACAAAAGATATAAATAATAATCTTATTCAGTCTCATAAAAAAGTTATACAAATACTTGTTGAATTTAAACTAACTACTTCCCATTCAATAAAAAAAGAATAATTATAAAATAATATATTTAAACCCCCTCAAAAACATGTTAATCTAGAAATAAAAAGTATAACAAAACTTAAAAAACAAATCGAAATATATTTCACGGTCTAAAATGAACAATCCCATATCTTTGACACCACAAATCAATATTTTTATTAAACTATTTAAACTTAAATTATTAAGAAACATCTTTCTCTTTTTATAATTAATAAATTTAGCGGAAATCAATGAAGAAATAAAACCAAATATTCTCGACTCTTCCCGTTTCTTCCTCTATATGACCCCGAACATACCTTACCATGTTGAGTATAAGAATAAAGATATAAAGTATAAGCAGCTCTAAAAAAAGAAATCAAAGCTAATCCTAATATACTCAATCAAGATCATATTACAATTCTATTTAATAATCTAATTTCCCCTAATAAATTTAATGAAGGAGGAGCAGCTATATTTGCTGAACTTAATAAAAATCACCATAATGCTAATCTAGGTATAAAATTTAATAGCCCCCGATTAATAAATAAACTTCGACTTCCTAACCGCTCATAAGATATATTTGCTAAACTAAATAATCCCGAAGAACATAAACCATGAGCAATTATTAAAGTATATGATCCACATAATCCCCAATATGTTATAGTCATTAAACCTCCTAAAACAATTCCTATATGAGCCACTGAAGAATAAGCAATTAAAGCTTTTAAATCCGTTTGACGTAAACAAATAAATCTTACTAAAACTCCCCCGACTAAACTAACAGTAACTCATACATAATTAAATTTTAGTCCAACAACTTGTAAAAAGCTAAACACTCGAATTAAGCCATAACCTCCCAACTTTAATAAAATACCGGCTAAAATTATTGAACCAGATACAGGAGCTTCAACATGAGCTTTAGGTAATCATAAATGAACTATAAATATAGGTATTTTTACTAAAAATGCTATAATTATACAAAAATAAAATAAATAATAATTCAAATTTAAATTTATTATTAAATAAAATCTTATAGTCCCCGTGTATCTATAGAGATAAAAAATTCCTAATATCATCGGCAAAGAAGCTAATAAAGTATAAAATAATAAATAAATTCCCGCTTGTAAACGTTCAGGTTGATACCCCCACCCTAAAATCAAAAAAAGTGTCGGAATTAAACTTCTTTCAAAACATAAATAAAATATAAAAATATTTAAACTTCTAAAAGTTAAATAAAGAAAAACCAATAATAACAATAAATTTAATATAAAAAAACTTCTATAATTTTTTTTATTAAAAACTATTCTTCTTGCTATAATTATTAAACCTCTAATTCACATTCTTAAAGCAATTAAACCAAAAGATATGATATCACATCCTAAAAAATAACTAATATTTATTCTAAAATTTCTGTAAAAATTTATTATAATAAATAAAAAACTTAATAAAAAAATTATATTCTGCACCATTCAAAATAAATTCTTTTTAAAACTTAAAGGAGTCAAAAATAATAGTATAAATAAATATTTTAACATTGTAAAACTCTAAAAGACTGAAAATAATCATTTCCATGAGTACGAACTATTCTTACTAGTATAGAAAGACCTAAAACCCCCTCACATACTCTAAAAGTCAAAAATATTATTCTAAAATACATCTCATTATTAAAATAATTCAAGTAAATAAATAAAATTAAAAATATTCTTAATACAATAAATTCTAAACTAATTAATATAGAAAGTAAATGTTTACGATTAGAAACAAATACAAAAACACCTATAACAAATAATATAAAAGGAATAATTCAATTAATTAATATTAACATTAGTTTTAATAGTTTAATAAAAACATTGGTCTTGTAAACCAAAAATAAGATATCGTCTTTTAAAACTTCAGAAAAAAAGAATCCCTTTATCATTAATCCCCAAAATTAATATTTTATTATAAACTATTTTCTGATATTACCCAAATTATTTTATATTCTTCAGCTATTCTATCAAGACTAGTTTTTATACAAATAAGTCATCCCCTAGCTATAGGATTAATACTCCTAATTCAATCATTTTTAACATGTTTAATTACTGGACTAATATTTAATTCATTTTGATACTCATATATTTTGTTCCTAATTTTTTTAGGAAGAATATTAATTTTATTTATTTATGTAACCTCTTTAGCGTCAAATGAAATGTTTTCCTTTTCAATAAAAATTTTTACAGCAACTATTATTTCCTTATTTACAATTATTATTTTATTAATTTTAATTGACAAAAGTTTTATTTCCAGAATTTTTCAATCAGACAACATGTCAACCTTATTAAATTCAATTAATTTTTTACCTAATAACATATTTTCATTAATAAATTTGTATAATTTTCCCACCAATTTAATTACTATCTTATTAATAAATTATCTGCTATTAACCTTAATTGTAGTAGTAAAAATTACTAATCTATTTTATGGTCCACTACGACCTATAAACTAATGAATAAACCTTTACGAATTAGTCATCCCCTATTTAAAATTGCTAATAATGCTTTAGTTGACCTTCCTGCTCCTATTAATATTTCAGCATGATGAAATTTTGGCTCTCTTTTAGGACTATGTTTAGTCGTTCAGATTATTACCGGATTATTTCTTGCTATACACTATACAGCAGATATTGAAATAGCTTTCAATAGAGTTGCCCATATTTGTCGAGATGTTAATTATGGATGATTATTACGAACCCTACACGCCAACGGTGCCTCTTTCTTTTTTATTTGTATTTACTTACATATTGGGCGAGGAATCTATTACGGCTCATATTTATTTATACACACTTGAATAGTAGGAGTAATTATTTTATTCCTAGTTATAGGAACTGCCTTTATAGGATATGTTCTCCCCTGAGGTCAAATATCTTTCTGAGGAGCAACTGTTATTACAAACTTACTATCTGCTATTCCCTATTTAGGTACTACTATAGTTCAATGATTATGAGGTGGATTTGCAGTTGATAACGCCACATTAACTCGATTTTTTACATTCCATTTTGTTTTACCATTTATTGTTGCTGCTATAACTATAATTCATTTATTATTTTTACATCAAACTGGGTCTAACAATCCCCTTGGTGTCAATTCTAATATTGATAAAATTCCCTTTCATCCCTATTTCACATACAAAGATATTGTTGGATTTATTATTATATTAATAATTCTAACCCTTCTAACCTTAATTGATCCTTATTTATTAGGTGACCCGGATAATTTTATTCCAGCTAATCCCCTAGTAACTCCAGTCCATATTCAACCCGAATGATACTTTTTATTTGCCTATGCTATTCTCCGATCTATCCCTAATAAATTAGGGGGAGTTATTGCCCTTATTATATCTATTGCAATTTTAATAATTTTACCATTCTATTACCTAAGAAAATTTCGAGGAATTCAATTCTACCCTATTAATCAAATATTATTTTGAATAATAGTAATTACAGTTATTTTACTTACATGAATTGGTGCTCGTCCTGTAGAAGACCCCTATATCTTAACTGGTCAAGTATTAACGGTAATTTATTTCCTTTATTATCTCATTAACCCTATTGTTACCAAATGATGGGATAATCTTCTTGAATAGTTAATGAGCTTGAATAAGCATGTGTTTTGAAAACATAAGATAGAAAATCAATTTTCTATTAACTTTACTAATTTAAGTTCATATAATAAATCTAATTATAAATAATTTTAATCCAATAAAAAAAACTAAACAATTCAGAGAAAATGGTAAAAAACATTTTCAAGCCAAATATATTAATTTATCATAACGAAACCGAGGTAATGTACCCCGTACTCAAATAAAAGAAAATGAAATAAATACTAGCTCAAAAAAAAACATAATACTATTAATTATTCCCCCTAAAAAAAATAAAGAAAATAGTATTCTCATAAATAAAATTCTGGAATATTCAGCCAAAAAAATTAATGCAAATCCCCCTCTTCTATATTCTACGTTAAACCCCGAGACTAATTCCGATTCTCCTTCCGCAAAATCAAAGGGTGTTCGATTAGTCTCAGCTAAACTAGACACAAACCAAATCACAGCTAAAGGAATTGAAATAAAAATAAATCAACCATATTTCTGGTAATAATAAAAATCTATAAAATTTAAGCTACCAATTAAAAACACAAAAGATAATAAAATCAAAATTAAACTAACTTCATAAGAAATAGTTTGAGCCACGGCCCGCAAACCCCCTAATAAAGCATAATTAGAGTTTGATGATCATCCAGCAATTATAACTGTATAAGCCCCTAAACTCGTACAACTTAAAAAAAATAAAATTCTAAAATTAAAAGAATAAAGATTTACCAAATAAGGTATTCTTATTCATACTGATAAAGATAAAAATAATGAAAATACTGGAGAAAAATAATAAGAAATATAATTAGAAACTTGTGGATAAGTTTGCTCCTTAGTAAATAATTTAATTACATCACAAAAAGGTTGAGGAATTCCTATCAATCCAACCTTATTAGGCCCCTTACGAATCTGGATATACCCCAATACCTTCCGTTCTAATAATGTTAAAAAAGCTACTCTCAAAATTACACAAATAACTAATAATAATCTTCCCACTAATGATAATACTAAATCTATTAAATTCATATACTACTTGTAATTATCAATTACATATATAAATTCTAAATTTATTGCACTAATCTGCCAAAATAGCAATAATATTCTAAAAATAAAAACTATTTTAAATATTTGGTCCTTTCGTACTAAAATATTTTAATAAACTAAAGATAGAAACCAACCTGGCTCACGCCGGTTTGAACTCAGATCATGTAAAAATTTAAAAGTCGAACAGACTTATTTCTCTGAACTGCTACACCCAGAAATATATTTTAATCCAACATCGAGGTCGCAATCTTTTTTATCGATATGAACTCTCTAAAAAAATTACGCTGTTATCCCTAAGGTAACTTAATCTACTAATCACTAATAAAGGATCAATAATTCATTAATTTATGTTTTAATATATAAGAGTTTTTTTAATCTTATTATCACCCCAATAAAATAAATTTTTAAATCAAATTTTAAATTTCCTATATAAACTTAATTTATAATTTATAAAGATCTATAGGGTCTTCTCGTCTTTTAATTAAATTTTAGCTTTTTAACTAAAAAATAAAATTCTAAATTTTAATTTGAAACAGTTAATGTCTCGTCCAACCATTCATACAAGCCTTCAATTAAAAGACTAATGATTATGCTACCTTTGCACAGTTAATATACTGCGGCCATTTAATTTTATTCAGTGGGCAGGTTAGACCTTAAATTAATTTCAAAAGGACATGTTTTTGTTAAACAGGCGAACACTTATTAATTTGCCGAGTTCTTTAAATTAATCTCTCAAATTAACTATAAATATACAAATTATTATACTAATTTTATCATTATTTCATAATTTTAAAAATTAAAATTATTATTTAAATAAATAATTAAATTCATACTAAATAATTTTATTATAAAATATCTTATAACAAATTTGTAAATAATTGCTAATTCTAAGCATATATTTATTAATATAAATTTAGTAATTTTAAAAATTTAATATATAGCTTATCCCATATATTATTATTTATGATTTATTTACAATTTTTAACAAAACTAAAAACACACATAACTAAATTAAATTCATTTCTTTAAAAACTAGATACCTTCAAAAACGAATAACTTTTCATTTCCAACAAATATTGTAAATAATTTTTTCACATTAATTCACATAAATTGTTAACTCATTTGAAATCGAGAATATTAAAATAATTAATTACTATTAGATAAACCCTGATACACAAGGTACTATAAACTATATATTCTTTTAATTTAAAAATTTTTCATTTTATTTCAATTTTCTTTTACAATACTAATATACTATAATTAATATTATTTTTTCTATAAAATATACTAAAACAAAAATTTTTACAATTATTTTTAATAAATTATTTCATCCCCTAAAAATATTAATAAATAATTATTAATCAATTTATATTGATTTGCACAATAATCTTTTCAATGTAAAAGAAATGCTTTACTTAATAAGCTTTAAATTGTCATTCTAGAATCACTTTCCAGTAATTCTACTATGTTACGACTTATCTTATTTTATATTATAAATAAAGAAATAAGAGCGACGGGCGATGTGTACATATTTTAGAGCTAAAATCAAATTAACTAAATTCATAATTTTACTATCAAATCCACCTTCAATATAATATTTCAATTATATATCTGTTTAAATAATTTTATTGTAACCCATTTCTTCCTTAAACATAAACTGCACCTTGACCTGATATACTTTTTAAAAAAATTAAGAAAATTATTTCTCTTAAAAGATAATCAATAACGGCGGTATACAAATTGTAGACAAGATTAAGTAAAGTCCTCGTGGATTATCGATTACAGAACAGGTTCCTCTGAATAGATTAAAATACCGCCAAATTCTTTAAGTTTCAAGATCATAACTATTACTACTCAGGTATTTATATTTATTATTTAAATAATAGGGTATCTAATCCTAGTCTATTAACTAAATTTTCCTAGTTTCAATTATCTCTTTAATAAACAAATTCAATTATAAAATTTCACCTAACAAAATCAAATTAATTCAAACTTTTCAATCTAACTATTACCAATAAAATTTATTTATATTCTATGTATAACCGCGGCTGCTGGCACAAATTTAACCAATATTAAATAATATTACTAATTCCCAATTTCTTAGATAAATAATATTAATTACTGCGAATAAATTATATATGAAATTTTTAATTATTTTATAATTCACGCAAAAACTTACATGTAAAATAAATTATAAACAAATTTTTAAGCAAAAATAAAACTTTAATTTTAAGTATATTTATTAATTTTTATACAAAAAATCATAGATTCAATTTATCAGTTACTTGAATTTAGTAGTAATACTATTAAAATTGTTATTCACTTTATAATTCGCCCCCAGTAACAACCCCCTAGTTCCCCTATCTATTAAATTAATTTAAAATATTTAAATTAATATTTTTATATAAATTTCCTTCTAAATATTTTTTTTTTTTTTTTTTTATTTTAATGTTTATTTTAATATAGATAATTATTTTTATTTAATAATTAATTATTTAATTTATAAATATATTAATTCCTAAATAAATTTTAACTAAAGATTAATTTTATTGCTAACTATTGTTTATTATAAAAAACATATAAACCACTATTATTTTATTACTAATTATTTTTACCTAATTATTAAAGTATAATTTATATTTTGAAGAATTAATTTAAATTAATTCTACATTAAAGTTTTTTTTTAAAC